ATTTCCATTTATTCATCAGAAGAAACGTCCCTTTTAAAGCAAGAATTGATTTTCCTTGATACCTAACATAATGCATGAAAGGATCTTTGAACAACCATAAATTTGCTTGAAAAGCCCTGGGAAAGTGCTCTCTTTTTCCATAGAAATAAATTCGTTCAATAAGGGCTCCAGAAGATGTTGATCGTAAGTGAGAAGATTGGTTACGGAGAAAGAGGAAGCCGGATTCATATTCACATACATGAAAAGTATATAGGAAGAAGAATAATCTCTGATTTCTTTTTGAAAAAGAAGAACTGGCTTTCTTTGAATTTGAAGTAATAAGACTATCCCAATTATGACACTGATGGAGAAAGAATCTTAATAAGTCAGCACCAGCGGTTACAGGCTGCGATGACTTGGGTAAGGTATTAGTATATCTAATACATAATTTAAATGTGAAAAGTTATCCTCTAAAAAAGAAAATATTGAATGAATTGATCGTAAATTTTCGGATTGAACTACCCCTTTCCTTTCTAGGGAAAATATTAATCGCAGAGACAATGGAATTTCCATAATGATTGAAGAAACCTCTGACATTATTTGCGAATAAAAATGACTGGTCTGCCCCAAAAAAGGAGTCTGTTTAGAGTCATTAACAAAAAGAATCAAATGATTCTGTTCATACATTCGAATGATTAAACGTTTCACAATAAGTAAGCTGGATTTATTGTCATAACCTGCTTTTTCCAACAAAATTGATCTATTTAAACCATGATCATGAGCAAGTACATAAATATACTCCTGAAAGATAAGTGGATATAAGAAGTAGTGTTGTTGAGATCTATCTAGCCCTAAATAGCTTTGGAATTTATCCATTTGAAATTCTATTTAAATGAAAGGTAGAGGATTTTGGGGGTTATAAATGATACATAGTGCGATACAGTCAAAACAAGGTATTATAGTACAAACCGAATAGATACCTCGGATCCAGATAAACTTATCGACAGATTCTCTATCATCTCTTTTTCCATTTCATTTTTAGTTTTTATGTTCGTTTTCCTTATAGGATGACAAGATGATTAGAAATCCTTTACTTTTTTCAACCCAATCGCTCTTTTGATTTTGGAAATTGATTTATCAATATACTGTTTCTTATACACATACATCTCCATTATTCCATTATAGAATGGAGAGTGGTAATATTTAGGATTCATTAAAAAATCAAGAATATTTTTTCCTGGGAGAAAGCCTTCCCGTATTGGGCACTAATATTTTTTTAACGTCTAATTAGATCGGGTAATCATTCAAATTCAGAATGAAAGCTCGTTGCTTTTTCTTTCCCTATAATAAAAATGAAATTAATTGAAGCCGTGGGGCCCTATCCATTTATTAATTCGACCCAACTTGAAATTGACTTCGGTTTGCTCCCTTTCAATAAATTAAAGAAGGCTTTGTACCGAGCCGGAAAGAATAAAATATTCTCAGAACTCTTAATTGATACGACATGCTATTTTTTCCATTCATTCCCTTTCAGGATCAGTCGCGGTCTTCCAAACTTTACCGATAGTATGGACGAATCCCTCGCTTCATCTAAATGTGTAAAAGATCCTAGCCGCACTTAAAAGCCGAGTACTCTACCATTGAGTTAGCAACCCAAATATAAAAGGGTATGTAGATACAATCAGAATAAAATTAAATTAAAGCATTACTCTACGAAATAAAAAATCTAAAAAAAATTTCTACTCTATTAAATTTTTCTACTCTATTTGGAACATAAAAATGACTAAATCAGAATCAGATGAAAAAATAAAAAATTGCCCGACCAAAAAAATAAATAAATGTAAAAATGGTAGAACATCCCCTATTTCTATGTTATCCACTTTTTCAATCAAAAATCCGGGTATCAAAGCTAATCCAACGAACCCATCATTTGAATCAACAAGTAAAAATAAAAAAGAAAACCTATGGGACGGAAATAAATAGATCTGCTTATCACGATGAATTATATTTGTTCGATACAACGTTGTCAACATAAAGGTTAAGAAAAGAATACGATGAAAAAATACAAAAACTTAAATTGAATAATAGTAAAAAAAAGGACTTGTGTTGGATTGGCACTACATATACCTATATTTATATACTAAATTTTGAGTTTTTAGATTAGATGGAGAATAATATAAAAAAATTGAATCCATATAGAATAAAGAACTTCTATTCCTTGTTTGTTACTTGGTATTAGAGTTCAAATGAAAACCACCCTATTGCAATTACAGGTAATGCCATAATTTTCTATTTTTTGAGGATCAATCAAATACGGTTTCCTTAGAAAAAGATTCTATAGAAAAGGATTCTATAAAAGCAATGAGAAATAGATACGAATAGACCAAGAAAGGAAATAAAAAAACATAGTATAGAAAAGATATCCAAAATGATATAGAAATCACTATCCTACCCTTAGTTTTTATTTCCTTAATTTAATTTTGTTTGATTAGGGCAAAGTTCCTTAAAAACCTCTGCCTTTTTTAAAATATCCTGAACAGTTCCTGTAGGCTGAGCGCCTTTTTCAAGGAAATAGAGAATAGCGGGAACGTTTAAATAAGTTTGATTCTTGATCGGATCATAAAAACCCACTTTCCGAAGATCTCTTCCTTCTCTTCGAGATCGAACATCAATTGCAACGATTCGATAGACGGCTCATCGGGATAGATGTAGATGAAAAAGAACCCCCCCCCTAGAACCGTATAGGAAGTTTTCTCCTCGTACGGCTCGAGAAAAAATGATTCGAAGTTTTATCTATGGATAAAATTTGATTAGAATAAATAGGAAAGGAATCCGTAAAATAAATTAATAAATTCTATAATTTCAATTTCACTCATTTTTATTTAGCTTACTTCTTGAAGAAGAAAAAATCATTTGTACTCATAACTCAAGTTCAATAATATAATATCTCAAATATCTTAAAGAAAAATCTTTAATATATATATTTTTTTGAGTGGTCTTTAACCCACCCTTTTTGTCTCGTTTAAAATCTATTTTGATTCGTTATTCGGATCCGTGAGACAATTGAAGTGGTGTTTCCTTGTTCTGGGATCCTTTATCTTTGTTTTAAATCATTGGGTTTAGACATTACTTCGGTGCTTCTTAATCCTTTCAAAATGGTAGCAACATACCCCTTTTGTGATTTCTTTCTATCAAAGAATCATACCGACGGTTGATTCGTGCGCGGTACACTGCGTATCGAAAAAGTTTTAGCCGTTCCAACAAATTTTTTGAATTGAAAAATTGCTCGAATCGGATCCTTTCGATTTCTATATCGAAGATATACTTACGAAGTTGTTCCAATTTATGAATTGGCATTAACCCTAGATCGTTGCCCCTGAGAAATTAATCAATACTTTCTACTCGAGCTCCGTCATGAACTATTTACATTACAACCCAAAAAAAGAAGGGCTCTAGTAGAATAGAACAAATGACGTCGAGCCAAGAGCACCTTCATTCCTATATAAAATGGTGGATGTAAGAAAAAGAATCCACACCGGATCGTGTCCTTCAAGTCGCACGTTGCTTTCTACCGCATCGTTTTAAACGAAGTTTTACCATAACATTCCTCTAATTTGGAACCAGTACGGAATTGATTCAATTATGGAATCATGAATAGTCATTGGTTCAGTCGGTACAGAGACAAAGTAATTTATATTTTTTCTTATCTACATAGATAATAAAGATTTTTCTGAAGAAATATTAGCAAGACCCCAGCTTTTTTGTATGAATGGAACGTTTTTTTATAAATATCTATTTCAAAAAAATATCTAACAGAAATATCTAGAAATCTAAACTAAATAGATATAGAAATAACATAACTAACAGAAATCACACGAAAAAAGAAATTCTATTTTACTCTGCCTCTTCAAGTGACTCAATAAGATAGACCGGCCCATTTCCAACTTCCCAAAGAGTCAACCCATAAGGAATCATTACAAATCTTGATACTTGAAAAAGTTTCCAACTTCTACATCATTATTTGAGTCAAGTTTTACAGTAAAGACTCCCTTTTATTATCATTATCATATCATAAGAAATAAGAAAGAAAAATCTCTGTTTCTTTTCGAATGGAATTGTCAATGATGTAAAGCAAATAAGCTAAATCAAACAATAAAAAAAATATCGAAAATATATATCATATCATTGTTAAATAAAATATTTTAGGGATGCCAATTCTTTTTCACAAAAAGGGAAACACTATTGTCACTGAAACAGGATAAGAATACATACCTATAGGTTAAGCGCTTCCTCTTTTATATGTATTTTCATTTCATATTTTTTTTAACCTGATGAGGTTACTTTCTACAACTATGATCTACGGCCCATCTTAGCTTTATCTGGGTCACAAAGGGGTTCAGTTACTTTTGCATATCATTTGAACTCGATTTAGTTCAGTTTGTGAAAAACTCAGATATGCTTCCGCAAAGAATCATTCAAAATCAAAAAAGAAGGAGGAATAATATAATATTCTATGCAATATTAGACCTTGAAACAGAACCTCCTTGAACAAAAAAGAAATATTAGGATACAATGGATACGCTCTGGGACGGAAGGATTCGAACCTCCGAATAGCGGGACCAAAACCCGTTGCCTTACCGCTTGGCTACGCCCCATTTCTATTTTTATTGGACACTAATACTAATAAAGAATAATATTGGTATTAAGTCTTCGTCAATTCCAGTCCAACTATCTAGAGAAACTCTTTTTTCTTTATCTTTATAGAATCTATTATAGATTCATGCTAGGATTTTGGCATGTGTATATCTAGAATTCAACTGAATTTATTGATCATTACATATAATTCAATTAAGATATTGTATGAAAGTATGATTTCTTCTATTCTCCTTTGAGAATTGGAGGATTTTTGATTGAGCAGAAAAAAAAAGAAGGATTTTTTTGTTTACCTTACTTTCTTCATTTTTCCTTAACTCAATCAAAATGCAATTATTTCGACGAAAAAAAAAGTCTGTTATGCTTAATATTTTTAGTTTGATCTGCCTTAATTCTGCCCTTTATCCGACTAGTCTTTTCTTCGCCAAATTGCCCGAAGCCTATGCTTTTTTGAATCCAATCGTAGATGTCATGCCAGTTATACCCCTGTTCTTTTTTCTTTTAGCCTTTGTTTGGCAAGCTGCTGTAAGTTTTCGATAAGAGCTTTAATACTATCCTAGAAAATTCATGATTTATTCGAAAAAAATTATAACAATTGATAAGATCAAATAAGTCTGACAGTATGAACCTTCGATTCAAACTCTCGGATAGTCGCGAGAAATCCGGCTCGCCCTATTTCCTTTCCCCATTTTAATCCTTTTTGGGGGAAATACCTTATGAGCTTAGGGTCCCTTAGAATATCTAATTGTGGGTATGAAAGTGATTTGTGGTAATTAAATTAAAGACTCTTATTACAAATTTCAACTTCATTTGATTTGAATTTCTGAACATTCTTTTCTATTTCTATAATTCATTTCTTGGTGTCAAAATAGGATATGTGATATAAAAGTGGAGGATCTATTATCTTTTCTCGTTTTTCTTTTTCAAAAAATGATCTTGGAGGTTGTGTAATGCTTACTCTCAAACTTTTCGTTTACACAGTAGTAATATTCTTTGTTTCTCTCTTCATTTTTGGATTCCTATCCAATGATCCAGGACGTAATCCTGGGCGTGAAGAATAAAATAAAAATTTAGTTTTTCTTGTTTGATTTTACAATTTTATTATTTATTTTAGCTATTCCACATATTTAATTTAATTAGGAAAAAAAAAGAAAAAGGGGTTTGCAAAAATTGAAAGAAAAAAATAGAAAGTCATCAACGGAAACGGAAAGAGAGGGATTCGAACCCTCGGTACGAATAACTCGTACAACGGATTAGCAATCCGCCGCTTTCGTCCACTCAGCCATCTCTCCCAATTGAAAAAGATAATTACTATGTTACATTACACATCAAGTAAGGATTAAATAAAGTATTTCTTTTACATTCTTTATCGTTATTATAGAATTAGCAATTCCATTTAGATGCTCGAAAGATCCAAATAGAATAGAAAGATAAATAAAGAAGACCTTCTTGCTTTTATTTTGTTCGAAGTGCCTTTTGGGCCTGGCCCGGTCAATACCCAGCCGGGCCTTTTTTTGTTCCAATGAATTCCCGTTTTTTTGTTTATAGGCAACATACTCTAAATAGCCAATTTGGTATCTGTGTAAAAATTTCCCTTCTGGGGTTTACATATACTTATCATTTTTGTTATAATAGAATCCAGAAATTGAGAAGGATTTTTGATTCAAAAGAATCAATTAAGTATGTATCCATTTGTATTTTCTTATGTCATTAGGGAAACCAAATCTTAGATTCAAATCCAAGAATAAGTCACGAATTCTCAGTCAACGAATAGTTAATGGTTCCCTTTTGTCATAAATTTCGGCTTTTTTAAGCGAAAATAGACATTTGATTTTTCAATAGAAAGGTGAGTGGAAGTTTTTCGGCATTGTGGGAAGATACGATACAATCAATCGAGGGGGTAGATTAAATACATTACAATAAATAAATTAAATACAATAAGAAAGGATAAAAACTTTTCTAATTTTTATACATAAATTTAGATTTAGAAAAAGGATTAAAAAAGGGATGCAAGATGCAAGTACAATAAACTAAAGTTTAGTAATCCAACCGAAAAAGAAAAAATTTTTCCTATTGTGTATCGTTTTGGCGGCATGGCCGAGTGGTAAGGCGGGGGACTGCAAATCCTTTTTCCCCAGTTCAAATCCGGGTGCCGCCTCATCAACAAATGAATCTAAATCTCTTATTCTGTTCTGCTGTCTTATTCTGTTCTGGGGATTTTGTAAAAGCTTGGAAATCCTTGAATCTAAAATTCAAAGAAAGATTATATTGGATGGATTTTTTTTATAGTTTATAGAAAACAAAAAGTGCAAAAAAATTATTTTTTTTTTTTAGACCCGTCGTCAAGAGTATAATATACTATCTCCCAACTCCTTCAGAGAGACAATCGGGAAAGGGTACGAATTAGATCAAATAGGAAATAAAAGTATGTAATAGATAGCAATTTTTTTTTTACTTTGAAGGGCAAGAAAAAGGAATGGGTCTCTTTTTTTATTACTAGATAGAATAGAATAGATGTTCCATTCCATTAGTAACATTCCCTTATAGTGTCATTGTATATTTTACTTGTATTTAGTCTTTCCCGATTAGAAATCATATAGGAATTTTTGAAATGGATTTATTTGACTGGTTCATGAATAGTGTTCGGCCAGAATCCCTTTTTGACTCTGGACCATTCATTCTACTATTATTAGTGAGCAATAATGGAATAATTCTATCATAGAGATAAGGGATATAATTCACATGGATATAGTAAGTCTCGCTTGGGCTGCTTTAATGGTAGTCTTTACATTTTCCCTTTCACTCGTAGTATGGGGAAGAAGTGGACTTTAGAAGCACTCCTAATTTAGTTAACGGTATCAATTGTTTTATAGATCGTTCTGCAACGCATTTTTTATTTAAATTGAAAATTATTTCAATTTAAATAAAAAGATCCTCATTTCAAAATTCCCTTGGATTCTAGTGGAGAAATGTATTCTATAACAGTAAAACGATTTTTTCAGATTCATCGGAATAAATAGATGTATCAAAGAAATAGAATCGGGTCCTACGTCAATTCCATATATGGATTAATAACTACATAGATTGAAGATAGAAGTAATATAGTATACCTAGAAAGTCAAGTACAATTTTATTTTATACATTACTATAACACTAATAGAGAGTATGATAAGAAAGAAATTTCTTTCTTACCATACTCTCGGATCTCATAGAATACCGCCGATTATAGCCCGTTGATTTCATTTAATAGAATACTTTTCTTTTGATTTCTTCAAATATGGATAAGAATTCAGAAGTCAAGTTTCATTCAAAGTAATTAATCGTTTTGACTGACTGTTTTTACGTAAATTATAAGTAGAAAGGCAGTAGGAACTAAAATGAACAGTGCAGTAGCAATAAATGCAAGAATATTTACTTCCATAATCTCATCGTTTTTTTATTTCACAATAACTCGGGATTTAATCCCATAGAGATGATAAATCTTTCACCTGTCAATTCAATGAATGCATTACCTATCGATGATCTTGAATCGGATCAATATCATATCATGAATAACAATATCTGAGCTATTAAATTAATTCGTCGTCGAGAATTGAATAGTATAACATACGAAGATCCTTTATCCATACCGAATCCAATCTTGGATTCCCGGACCGAGCAAAAATTCCTTTTTTATCCTTCTTTTCTGTTCTTTTTTTGTATGTAGTCAAACGAAGTATCATCTAACCACCCATCCGTTTCCATTAAAAACCCAAAAAGAGAGGAATTAGGTTCTAAATTTTAATGATCCGATTTTCTTTGGAAGACAAAGAAGTATGAGAAAGATGAGGCGCGGGATAAAAGATGGAATATTCTATCAACTTCACTATTTTAGTTATTTTCATTTTAGTTTAGGGTTTATTCTTTCTTTGACAGAATCCTGAAAAAAAAGAGAGGAAACCTCTTCGGGATTCAATTATGCTCTCTGTCCCCTCTTTCACAGAAAATGGAGAGACGAACTGATGTACTTATTGGATCCGTCGGGACTGACGGGGCTCGAACCCGCAACGTCCGCCTTGACAGGGCGGTGCTCTAGCCTATTGAACTACAATCCCAGGGAAATAAGAAGAGATCTAGCAGAAAATTTGAATTCTTTTTTATTCTCTTGTATCAGGTAAGGTATTTCTTAAGAACAAGAGAGTTCTACCGTCTGATAGTAGATTGGCAAATTGTTGGGCCGAGCTGGATTTGAACCAGCGTAGACATATTGTCAACGAATTTACAGTCCGCCCCCATTAACCACTCGGGCATCGACCCAACGCCTAAATTTTTTAGACGTTCCATAATAAACTTCCTTTCGTCTACCAGGCAGACTTGACAAATACGGCTACGGATCATTTGATAGAAAATACCACTCCTATAGTCTTGAGTCTTGGTACACCCCCAGAGGGACTTGAACCCTCGTTTTCTCCGTGAAAGAGAGAGGTCGTAACCACTGGACCATAGGGGCCTACGGCCGCCTTCATAAATCAACTAGAAATAAAAGGTCTCGAGGGCCGGCCAAATCAAAAAGCACTAGAATATGAGTAATAAGACAAATACCATAGGTAATAAGAAAAATACCTTGAGGTAATATATATAAAAATAGAATAGGAAAAACATAATAGGTAATAAGGCCTAGTAGGGCTACCTTATTAACTTTAACTTAATATAACTCAGGCCGAGATCCGTCTTTAGTAGATCCATAGTATAGTATATAAATCAAACGGAAAAACTCCTTAAGTATTCTGGGGGTGGTAATCAAATCAAACTTTACCATTAAACTATATAACCTTGAAACTTTATTTCATTGGTCTTTCTCATCTTTATCTCTCTCATTCACAAAGGGTTATGCGTTGGATCCATGATCCTTCACTCTGGAGTAGATTCAAGATGGTTTACCAAAATAGGATTTGGTCGGTCAAATTATATTGACCCCTAAGTCATACTGTCAATTGACAACACGACAGGACAGGAGGGTAATAAAAGAACGTAGAAGACATAGATATAGATATAAAATAAATAAATTAGATAGATATATCTGCGTTAATAAAAATAAATATTCATATCATATAGTTTTCTGGTATTCAATATTCAAGTAGATTAGAATATCAATCAAGTAGATTAGAATATCAATACCGTTATATTATACTATAAAAATAAATAAATAGAAAATAAATAATATAATATTCTAAAAAAATCCCAAAGCATAGTAAGCCTAAGTGGGAGAATTCTGTTTCTAAGACTGTTTTATCAATTCCGTTCCGCTTGCATCTCAGTTTAAGTTCAGTATAAGTTCAGTATAAATTTTTATTCCACTTATCTCATAGATTCCAGTCAAAGATTCATA